CTTCCTTCAGTCGGTAATCTGTCAACTTTGCCGGAACGTATTTTAATTTTCAGTTTAATTACAGTTATTGTAATCGATTTATCAAACAAGGGAAAAAATACAACTTTGCTTTACCAAATTTCGTTAATATCTATGTTAATTGGCGTGGTTGCTTCACTATGTCAATGGGGAATCCAATTTTTCTTAATCTCTTTCGAAAATTATCGAATCAGTAATTTTAGTTATATATTTAGATTTCTTCTGTTGACTTGTTCGATATTATCTGTTCTGTTATCAATTGATTACATACGATGTTCAAAAATGGCTTTGGCAGAATTTCTGTTTTTCATATTAGCTGCAGGTTCGGGCGGAATGGTTCTTTGCTGGGCAAATGATTTGGCCACCCTTTACGTGGCATTGGAACTTCCAAGCCTATCTTCTTGTTTTTTGTCTGGACATACTAAAAGGGATATAAGATCAAATGAAGCAACTACGAAATTTCTATTGATGGGTGGAGCAAGCTCGTCTCTTCTACTATATGGTTTTTCTCTGTTGTATGGAATTTCCGGTGGACAGCTTCAGCTTGATAAAATAGCAAGTGAACTCCCGTTTAGTCAGCATTTCACTGTAATCTATGTTGCTGTTGCGTCTATTACAGCTGGAATGGCATCTAAACTTTCTCTCGTTCCTTTCCATCAATGGACTCCTGATGTATATGAAGGAGTGTGATTCGTCTGAAAAACAAATTAATCATGACGAATAAGTATATAAAGTCATAATTGTTTTTTGGGGCGTCCTGCGAGTGCACGGAAATGCAAAAATTTCCCCATGATAGTAGTTACCTAAATTAGCTTTTCTCTTGCCGTATAATAAGATTCATGCATTGTTCAACTAATAACATACGAGTGAAACAGAGGTAAATGGCGATATTTGGTAGACCCCCTTTTCTATCATAGATCTAACTATCTATTTCCATTCTCTCTTCTATTATGGGTATATTTTCGAAATGAAAAAGAAGAAGAAAGAGAAAGATTGGTAGTTTATGCGGATTTGGCTACAAATCCAATTTATTTCTGTGTAATTTTTCACAATTTGATGGAAAGTGAATAGGCTTGATCCTTCAGAAGCTACTGACAAATTCCTCCAAGTTGATAAATCACCCCAAGATATTATTAAATTGAAGAATATGTGCGCTTACTTTGCTAGGAACGAAAAAAGTCGCAATTTGTCTCTCCCGCCCGACGTGTGCCTACCAACTCAACAAGTAGTTCTAGTTGTTGAAAGGATTCCGTTGAAAAATGAAGAAGGGTAAACAAGCAAGAAAGAATTCGAGACGAAACTCCTCTCCTGGTGGGTAATCCAAACAAATGATGAGGGATTCCTCGAGAAGTTAACAATTAATCCCCATATTGAATGATTATGAATTATTCAAAGAATAATGGGTTTGAAACATACACGAGGAAGGTTCTGGAGCAAAATCAGTTATGAATCTCTTATGAACCGGGAGCCGTGTGAAGTAAGAATTTCATGCACGGTTCTGAATGAGCGGAAAGATCGGAAATCCTCTTTTCGACTCTGACTCTCCTATACCAGTCGTTGCTTCTTTCTCCGTTACCTCCAAAGTAGCAGCTCCAGCTTTATTTACGCGACTCTTCGGTCTAACTTTTCCATATTTATCTAATGAGTGGCATATCGTGGTAGGATTATTAGCTACTTCTAGCATGATATTAGGAAATCTAATTGCCATTACTCAAATAAGTATGAAACGTATGCTAGCTTATCCCTCTATAAGCCAAATTGGATATATTCTGATTGGAGTACTTGCTGCAGACCCGGAGAACGGTTACGCAAGTATGATAACTTATACGTTTATTTATATACTCATGAATCTGGGAACTTTTGCTCGTATCACCTCATTCAGTTTACGAACCGGAACTGATAATATTAGGGATTACGCGGGATTATACATGAAGGATCCTGTTCTAACATTCTCTCCGGTTTTACGTCCACCATCCCTAGGGGGTATCCCTCCACCATCCGGTTTTTTTGGTAAACTCTATCTCTTTTGGCATGGATGGAAAGCTGGTTCGTACCCATCAGTTCTGGTAGCGCTCGTCACAAGTGTAATTTCCATCTACTATTATCTTAAAATAATTAAATTAATGTTCACTGGGAAGAATGGGAGTGGCGATGCACCCACAACTTCTATACAAAATTCATTAGTTTCTCCATCAATTTCAAAAAGTTCTATTGAAATAGCTATGATCATTCGTGCACTAGCATCAATCCTATCGGGTATATTAATAGATCCCATTATCGGGATCACACGGAATACTTTATTCTAGATTCACTTCTCTTCTTGTGACGTGAACTCCCTTGTTTCGAATGATTTTTATTAGAAGCCAGTTCTGCTGTCCCAACTAGTCTGTCTCTGCAACTTACGAAATAGTTATATCTTCTTCGGTAATTGATCCTGACATTTTCCTATCTAGCTTGTATTTGTCTTCTCGCACCCGGAATCACTTGCTAGGAAAATGATCACCCGTCTACTCCGGAGGAGATATAAGTATTT